AATACTTAAAAATAGAGTTAATAATCGAGATTCCTTGCCGATACTATAATAAAAAAGAAATCTATTCAATGAATAGCAGCATAAGATCCATTGAGTTCTCTTCGCACTCCTTTGTGAAAGAGTAGAATGAGAAAGCTAATGAATCTTAAACCCATTGATAAAAAGAAAAAAAGAGGATAAATACTATAGTTAGTGAATAAAAGAGGGTTTGGGGATAGAGGGACTTGAACCCTCACAACTTATAAAGTCGACGGATTTTCCTTTTACTAGAAATTTCATTGTTGTCAGTATTGACATGTAGAATGGGACTCTCTCTTTATCCTCGTCCGATTAATCCACTTTTTAAAAGATCTCGAAAACTATGAATTGAAGGATTTGATTACTCAATATTCGATTGGAATGGGTTCACAATAATTCTAAAAAAATTCAGAATTTTCTATTTCATAATCATTCCTAATTTCATTCTAAAAAAGAATAAAGAACCTATATTATGATATGGGTTCCGTGATTAATCGTTTGCTATGTCAGTATCTATACGTGTGTATTAGATGTATAAAGCCCTTACTTTCTCTAAATTTAGAGAGAGTTCCACTACCAACACAACGTAATCAACTCGATTCGTTAGAACAGCTTCCATTGAGTCTCTGCACCTATCCTTTTCCTTTGGATTCTAGTTCGAGAACCACTTGTTTTCTCAAAACACGGATTTGGCTCAGGATTGCCCTTTTTTAATTCCAGGGTTTCTCTGAATTTGGAAGTTACCACTTAGCAGGTTTCCATACCAAGGCTCAATACAATCAAGTCCGTAGCGTCTACCGATTTCGCCATATCCCCATTTTCCTTTTCTTTGATTGAGACCTGGATTCCTTGTGTAATTTCATCCATCTCTTAGTTTTTTTTGGAATCGTTGAATTAATTACTCGACGTAGTCTAGCAGTTCGTCTCTAGTTGACAGACCCTGCTTATTGCAATTCAGAATTGAATTGATTCTATCGTTGATGTATTTGCAATTCAATCCGAATCAATATATCCCAAAGTTTTTCTCTCCCCCACCCCCCCCCCGCCTTTCTTTTTTAGAGTATTCAAAATCATACTATAACGCTTGATATTCATTCTTTTTTTTTTTCTAATCAGAATTAGCAATTTCATTTGCTATGATTCTATGTTCTCCTTAGTGAAATATTAATCATTAAATTATTAAGAAATAACAAAAAAAACAAAATATCTCAAAAAATGTCTATAATGATCGAATGAAAATGCCAAGAAATTCGCATTTTCTCTTTATTATATCTTTCATCATATATATTATTCTTTTCTATGTATTAGATTACTCATCCGAGCCATATCAAATTGAAAATATCTGAAATCAAATTCAATATAGAAATTGGAATAGATTCTATTCTATTAGAAAAATCAATTTGCGAATTAGAGAAATAAAAAGAAAGTTCAAAAATTTCTATAATCCTATTTAAGGATATCCTCCAGTTAAGCATATCAAGTTAACTTTATCTTTATGAAGTTCTAGTATTTTTTTCTAAGTAGAACTTCCAATTTCGAACTAGTTAATAGCTAAGATTAATAATTAAGATCTGACATTTTACGGATTTCCTATACTATACATATTTCTATTTGTTACACTATTTCTGTTATGTAAGCCCACTTAGCTCAGAGGTTAGAGCATCGCATTTGTAATGCGAGGGTCATCGGTTCAAATCCGATAGTCGGCTTTTTTCTATATCGATGTTCCATGAACAAGAATCTCTCTTTTTCTCTTTTTCTCCGAATTAAATGGAGAATCCAGGATCTATTATGTGGTTCTACCTTACAATTTTGCTAGATACAAAACAATAAAATAAATAATATATATACAAAAAATCCAGATGTTGATGAAATTCCATTTTTTGTGGTACTTTAGTAGATTTTACTCTGTTTATCCTTTAGTTTAATTCAGTTTTAATTTTGATGTATTCTGTAATGTAAATACAATGAAATTAATTGTGTAAAATGAAATTTCAATAAAATAAACAAGGAGTCTTCATGTCCCGTTATCGAGGACCTCGTTTAAAAAAAATACGCCGTCTGGGAGCTTTACCAGGACTCACTAGAAAAACACCTAAATCCGGAAGTAATCTGAAAAAGAAATTCCATTCTGGGAAAAAAGAGCAATATCGTATTCGTCTTCAAGAAAAACAGAAATTGCGTTTTCATTATGGTCTGACAGAACGACAATTACTTAGATATGTACATATCGCTGGAAAAGCAAAAAGGTCAACAGGTCAGGTTTTACTACAATTACTTGAAATGCGTTTGGATAATATCCTTTTTCGATTGGGTATGGCTTCAACCATTCCTGGGGCCCGGCAATTAGTTAACCATAGACATATTTTAGTTAATGGTCGTATAGTCGATATACCAAGTTTTCGTTGCAAACCCCGAGATATTATTACTACGAAGGATAACCAAAGATCAAAACGTCTGATTCAAAATTCTATTGCTTCATCCGACCCGGGGAAATTGCCAAAGCATTTGACGATTGACACATTGCAATATAAAGGACTAGTTAAAAAAATCCTAGATAGGAAGTGGGTCGGTCTCAAAATAAATGAGTTGTTAGTTGTAGAATATTACTCTCGTCAGACTTGAACTTAACGAAAAAAGGAAAAGTTCATAGAATTTTCTTCCCCTTCCCCTTTCCCCGAACTAAATCGACCTAAGGCCCTTAATTCGTATTTTCCCATTCAACTAGCATAAATGGATTAACCCTAGGATCCTTTTTTCTTTTTTGTTCTTTCCTCTATGTGTATTTTACATACCACAGTAATTTACTATAAAAAATTTCTATTAAATAAAGGTATTATTGCTGGAATAAATTGTTATTTGATTTGATACATTGTGATCGTTAACGTTGATCAATTAAGAGAAACGGAAAGAGAGGGATTCGAACCCTCGGTAAACAAAAGTCTACATAGCAGTTCCAATGCTACGCCTTGAACCGCTCGGCCATCTCTCCTACATAATCTTATTATGGAAAATAAACTAAGTGAATAGCGAGTTTTCCTATTCCTGCAGTACAGGTACAACCACAACGGCTCGGGGGTTCCATGGTTCTATTGGAAAAATTCCTTTTCATCTAAGTGGAAGGATCCAGGATTTTTTTACTAGGAATTCCGCTCCCTCGAAAAGTTTTAGTTTGGGTTTTCCCCAAACCAAAGAAAAAGAGAATGGAAGAATTCTTCTTATTCCATAATAAAATAGAGGAACCCTAGAATTCTGTTTGCATAAGGTACGCTACGCCATACAATCGAAATCTAAAAAAGGGTATGAGACAATTAATGACTTTGAAAACGCGAAATAGCTGATGAGAGAAGTTATTGTTGAGAAATAGAAAAGTGGAATGAAATCCAATCTTAGTCAAATATTTCATATCTCTTCTTGTCCAAACAGAAGGAAAAGGAGACAATTTGAGCTGAGCGGAAAATCCATACCTCTCTTATCCATTTAGAGCATATGGATCGATCGATTTATAAGAATCGAATGTGTTTGTTTTTATGTTATTTTGTGAAGAAATGAAAACAATTCTATATAGAATGGGTTGGGAATTATGCCTAGATCCCGTATAAATGGAAATTTCATTGATAAGACCTCTTCAATTGTAGCCAATATTTTATTGCGAATAATTCCGACAACCTCAGGGGAAAAAAGGGCATTTACTTATTATAGAGATGGTGCGATTTGACTCTTTTTTTTTTTTTTTTTTTTTTTTTAGCCCTACCTACACCTCAGTCTTACGAGAAAGAGAGGGGGTTCGCATAGAGAGAACAAAATTAGTAAAGGAAACCCACGCTTGGGGAAGGTGAGGTGAACTAACAATTCCTTCTGTCGTGTATCCTCGATTGATGCGGCCTCAGATGCTTCAATTGTAGATTTGAGTATTGAGCGAAAGGTTACACCTACAGGATAGGTTCTGTATTACAGGCCAATCCTACTCTACTAGTACCATACCAATAGGCAGCATAGGGGAGAAAAGCACTACACCTAGAAATAGGAATCAACAAGAGAAAAACTTTGTTAGAAATTAGCCCTTTCCTGATCGGTATCAGGGCTGGGAAGAATGGTTGGGATAACAAACAACCATCAGGTTTGTACTTTGGATACCCCTATAACCATCAAAGATCGTTGAAGTGGCTAATTCCTCTAAATAGGAGGCGTTGAGAACAAAGAAATTCTTGGAGCTATCGTTTTCCTCTAGCATTAATAGAATTCATTGGTGTTAAGAAAAACCTCTTGCGGGAAGGTTGGCTAGAGATTTCTTGGAAAAATACCAGCCCCTTTCGGTTCATAATAAGATGGGACTAATTCTATTTTTATTCTATAGATTATTTCGCTTAGTACTATGTACAGAAGGGAGGAGCCGTATGAGATGAAAACCTCATGTACGGTTTTGGAACGGAGATTTTTTGAATAGAATGAACGACCGTAACGGATGTTGGCTCAATCCGAAGGAAATTATGCGGAAGCTTTGCAGAATTATTATGAAGCTACGCGACTAGAAATTGATCCCTATGATCGAAGTTATATACTCTATAATATAGGCCTTATACACACAAGCAATGGAGAGCATACAAAGGCTTTGGAATATTATTTCCGGGCACTAGAACGAAACCCCTTCTTACCGCAAGCTTTTAATAATATGGCCGTGATCTGTCATTACGTGCGACTATCTCCACTATAGAAAGAAGAAAAAAAAAAGAAAGGATCAAATTTTCTAGTAAATACTAGAAAAAGGGCTTTCTACATAGGGATCGTCAAAACAACGATTTTGCCCTATCAGCTGTAGGAAGGAAGGACACTTCACGAGAATCAAAATAGGAAGAAAGTATGGCCTATACTACTACTCTATGGATAAAGTTCCCAAATTGATAGAGAAAGCACCGTAAAGATCCATTAGTGAGCGACTGGGTCGATACAACTAAAAAAAACTGCTTACTTATCCCATGATA